CATGAATCTAAGTGGAATAAGCAAAGTGGATTCCTTGTTGGTTAGTCGAGTTCCAATGAAAACCACACAATTGAAGGAAATGTCCGAATTTGCTATTTAGAAAATCAATAAACTAAGGTTTTGTCGTTCTAGATATCGGATTCAACGGAAACAATTACAGCAGTAGGGGGGGGGATCAAAAAACAAGTCGAGCAAAATTATACAAAGTTATATACAAGTTGCTACCCCCCTCCCTTTAGTCTTTCTTTAATTGAATTTCGTTTGATTAGACGGAAGTTACTTAAAAACTTCCGCTTTCTTTAAAAGATTCTGAACAGTTCCTGTGGGTTGAGCACCTTTTTCAAGGAAATATAGAATAAGAGGAACGTTTAAATAAGTTTGATTCTTCATTGGATCATAAAACCCCACTTTTCTAAGATCTTTTCCTTCTCTTCGGGATCGAACATCAATTGCAACGATTCGATAGACGGCTCATTGGGATAGATGTAGATGACCAACACCCCCCCTAGAACCGTATAGGAAGTTTTCTCCTCGTACGGCTCGAGAAAAATGATTTGTTTTGAAGTTTTGTCTATGTATGCAATTCTAATAAATTAAATGACAAATGGGCCTAGAAAATCAATTAGACTCTAATTTCAGTCTTTTTTCCTTCCTGAAAATGAAAAAGAAACCATTCGTACTCATAACTCAAGTTGCATAACTCTCAAATAGCTCAAAGGAAAAATCTTTAGTCACTTTCATTTATTGAGTGGTCTTTAACCCCTTTAGTTTTGTTTGTCTTTTGTCTCGTTTCAAATTCTATTTGGATTCTTTAGTCTGATCCAATTAGTGAGACTATCGAGACAATTAAAAAGGTCTTTCCTTGTTCTTAGATCCTTTATCCTTATTTTAAATCATTGGGTTTAGACATTACTTCGGTGCTTCTTAATCCTTTCAAAGTGGCAGCAACATACCCCTTTTTTGATTTCTTTCTATCAAAGAATCCTACGGACAGTTGATTCACGTGTGATACACTTTGAATCGAAAAAGTTTGCTAAATTCTAACAAGTCTTGCTTTTGAATTGGAAACTTGCTCGAATTGGATCCTTTCGATTTCTATATATGGAAGATACGTTTACGAAGTTGTTCCGATTAATTGGCATTAACCCTAGATCCTTGCCCCCGAGAAATGAATTAATCCTTTCTACTCGAGCTTCATCGTGGACTATTTACAACCCAACAAAAAATCGAGTGTAACAGAACAAACAATGTCGAGCCAAGAGCACTCTCATCCTTAGATAAATCGAAAATGGTGGATGGAAAAATCCACAACGGATCATGTCCTTCAAGTCGCACGTTGCTTTCTACCACATCGTTTCAAACGAAGTTTTACCATAATATTCCTCTAATTTGGAACCGGTATGGAATTGATTCAATTATGGAATCATGAATAGTCATTGGTTCAGTTGTACATAGACATCGTAATCTAGGCTTTTTCTTCTATATATGATAATATGAAACGATTTTTCTGAAAAAGTCTTAGCAAGACAGCATCTTTCACATACATAAATAATATATAGATAATAGCAAGAAATCAAAATATATAAACAAATAACTTTTTGAATCTGCATCTTCAAGTGACTCAACAGGATAGATTAAACGATTTCCTACTTTTTAAGTACCAAATAAAGATTCCACTTACAAGCAATCATTAAAAATATTTAATAAAAATAGTTCTAATTGAAATTGAAAAAGTTTCCTATTTAGACATCATTATTTAAATTTAATTTGAAGAAAATTGGACAATAAGCATGACGTTTGATCTTCATAGGAAGATAAGTCTTTCTTTTTGAATTGACTCATCACTGATTTCATTTTAAATAGATAAAAGAAAAGAAAAACAAAATCCAATTTTTTTTCATGAGATGGATAAAAAAATGATCTAAATTAAGATTTGAATCTTTATTCTTTTCGTCTGATTACGAAAATAAAAAAAATAAGGAGGGTTTTTCGTATCTATCAGATAGACTGAAGAGTTGTCACTGTTATAGATATTCTATAATATAGAATTTAAATAATTGAAGGTATCAAAAATCTTTTTCACAAAAACCGAAAAATTATTGTCATTGAAATAGAACGATACATACCATATAAGCGAAACATTTCCTCATTTTATATATTTTAGATGATATATATTTATAGATTTTGTTTAACATGGGATTAAGTAATATTTCACAATAATCGACTCTTATCATAAAGTGAATAAAAGGGTGATAGGGGAAATCACCCCTGCCTCAATTGTTCTGTAGATTTCCAATTTTTACTTAGAGCCAAATACGAAATACCTAAATAAAATGAGATTCAAAAAAAATATATCGGCTCCATAACATATTTCTATATGATATGTAACTTGATCATTTGTTAATGAGATTCGAACAGACACAGATATTAAAATGAATACGGATTTACTCCTATCCACTGACCTACTTCTTTCTATAGTCATAATGGAGCATAAAAAAAT